TCAAACAAAGAAAAGAGTGTAATTGTTTAACAGATATATAAAATGGAGAATTCTTTTTAAATAAAAACGTGGGAGGATTAGATCGAATGCTCCCTGCGTGAATAAAAATTCGGTCTGTTGGACACCTTCAGGGACTTCTATATTCAACGTTTGTTCAATTACTCTTTTACCCGCAAATGCAATGGTGGCCTCGGGTTCGGCAATAACGACCTTCCCCAACATACCAAAACTAGCTGTTACCCCACCAGTAGTAGGAGATGCGAGGATTGATATATAAAATCGTTTGGCATCTAATTGATAATTATATAACGCACAAGCTATTTTACCCATTTGCATCAAGCTGAAACTTCCTTCGTGGATACGTGCACCCCCAGAAGCACACACTATAATAAGAGGTAGAAATTCTCGGGTAGCATACTCGATCAAACGGGTAATTTTTTCTCCGACTGCGGATCCCATAGTCCCCGCTATAAACTGAAAATCCAGAACTCCAAGTGCTAAGGGAAGACCATTTAGTTCGCCTATGCCTGTTTGAATAGCCTCCGGTAATCCTGTCTCGCTTTGATTAGAATTGAGACGCTCTTGATAAGTCTGGTCGTCTTCTTCTGAATCGAGACGATCTTGATCAGTCTTCTCTTTTTCTTCGGAATATATTTTCTCTTCTTCTTCTAAATCGAGACGATCTTGATAAGTCTGTTCGTCTTTTTCTGAATCGAGAAGATCTTGATCAGTCTTCTCTTTTTCTTCGGAAGAGATCTTCTCTTCTTCTTCTAAATCGAGACGATCTAGATAAGTCTGGTCGTCTTCTTCTGAATAGAGAAGATCTTGTTTTTCTGAATCGAGACGATCTTGATCAGTCTTCTCTTTTTCTTCGGAAGAGATCTTCTCTTCTTCTTCTAAATCGAGACGATCTAGATAAGTCTGGTCGTCTTCTTCTGAATAGAGAAGATCTTGTTTTTCTGAATCGAGACGATCTTGATCAGTCTTCTCTTTTTCTTCGGAAGAGATCTTCTCTTCTTCTTCTGAATCGAGACGCTCTTGATCAGCCTTTTCTTTTTCTTTTTTTAATTGTATTCGTAATTCTAGTTCTATGTACACTTTTTTGAGTTCAGCTTCCCATTCACTGAGGTCCAGTTCAAAAGGCTCCTCTTTTTCTTCGAAATCCCATTCAATGGCCAGAGAGACCATGTCTTCATCCATAGGAACCCAAGTGTCTGGATCAATCAAAAGGTCAATTCTATCCGAACTATTCATTTCCACATGATATTCGCAACATTCACAAATATACATTTGTGAATTAAAAAGTGGCTTATAATTTAAACCATAACAAACGTCGCATTGAACCCACAAATGCCTATATTTGTGGAATCCACCAGGATTATTATCACTTTCTTGATCATTTTCTTTTTCATTTTGACTTTCATGATCATCGTCATCACCGGCATGCCACCCACAGTCATCCCACCTAGGGTCTTCCTGGGCATCCCACCCCTCGGCATTATCCCAATTATCGAAATTCGCGGAGATTCTTGTATCCCTCGATTTAATACGTTTTTTGTAACCTAATAAAATAGAAAAACGAGGGAAGGGAGCCATGGTAAAGAAATTACCAAGCGCGGTCTTATCAATGGTACTGAATTTGAATTTTTTCCCATAAGTATTAGTTAAATAAAGAGAAAGTGAATTTTTGTTTTGCATAGAATAGGAAGGGTTCTTTTTGGATTCACGAAAATTTTATTTTTTAAAGTAAAGTAGAAATAAATACTTACTAACACGAAATCAATAATTAAAAGACATAATACTAAGCCGTAACATGAGAAATCAGACCGCATTAAAAAAGAAAAGATAAGGTGGCAGGCCTAGAAAAAGAAATGGATTCAGCAGAATATTGTAATGAATATTCTGACTTACTTGACCCGACTTATAGCTTTTTTGTTCGCATAAAAAGCGGATTCGAAATTCTCTTTCATTCCACCTGTACCCGGGCGAATATGAAGCGCCCGGAGACTGTCTGTCTTTAACAATGAAGAAAATTGTATAGAGTTGTATAGATCTCGATTAAATCTATATATGCCAACTCTTTTGATTTTACAAGTGTACTCCACCGAAAACTGTGAGTATCCCTTATAATGATTAGAAGATCATCTATAGTATAGATATCTTCTTCCATAAGGAAACTAGTTATTTGGGTAGATAACCTCAATTCTGAAATAAAGAAAAAAGCCGGGTCTTTTCTTTTTCTAGAGATATAGACTATCAATCTACACCACCATGGTTTCACTTTCAGTTTATCAAAGTTACAATAGAATAAGGCCGTTAAAGCCCACGAATTATTAACAAATTCGTCTATTTTTATGATAATTTCTTTTTTCTCTTTCTCGTCCAAACCTTTTATTTCTAGTAAGTCCTTACGAGCGTAGATTACCATAATTACTAATCTATTAATACGAATAATCTTTTCTTGATCAAAAAGTACATCAACTACTCTTTTAGAGAAGCCGAATTTGAAGACAGACATATATCGTGGATCCCCTTTCTCGAAAAAAAGAAGACGGCAAACTTTTTTCTTTAGTGAAACCCAGTTTATACCTAAAAGACATAAAAAAGCCACAAGAGTCAAAATGTGCGAGACTTCCCGTGTTTTTAAAAGATATCTTTCTACACGGAATTGATACCTTTGTAAAACTAAAAGTTGCATTATGGGTTTCCCTTTGTTTTTAACTAAAATTTCCATGCATCTGTTTTTAACTATAATTCTCATTAAAATTTTCATAATGGGTTTCCTCCTGTTTTTATTTTCTTTTTTTTTAATTGTATTCGTAATTCTAGTTCTATGTACACTTTTTTGAGTTCAGCTTCCCATTCACTGAGGTCCAGTTCAAAAGGCTCCTCTTTTTCTTCGAAATCCCATTCAATGGCCAGAGAGACCATGTCTTCATCCATAGGAACCCAAGTGTCTGGATCAATCAAAAGGTCAATTCTATCCGAACTATTCATTTCCACATGATATTCGCAACATTCACAAATATACATTTGTGAATTAAAAAGTGGCTTATAATTTAAACCATAACAAACGTCGCATTGAACCCACAAATGCCTATATTTGTGGAATCCACCAGGATTATTATCACTTTCTTGATCATTTTCTTTTTCATTTTGACTTTCATGATCATCGTCATCACCGGCATGCCACCCACAGTCATCCCACCTAGGGTCTTCCTGGGCATCCCACCCCTCGGCATTATCCCAATTATCGAAATTCGCGGAGATTCTTGTATCCCTCGATTTAATACGTTTTTTGTAACCTAATAAAATAGAAAAACGAGGGAAGGGAGCCATGGTAAAGAAATTACCAAGCGCGGTCTTATCAATGGCACTGAATTTGAATTTAGTCGCATAAGTATTAGTTAAATAAAGATAAAGTGAATTTTTGTTTTGCATAGAATAGGAAGGGTTCACGAAAATTTTATTTTAAAAAGTAAAGTATAAATAAATACTTACTAACATGAAACGAATAATTAAAAGACATAATACTAAGCCGTAACATGAGAAATCAGACCGCATTAAAAAAGAAAAGATAAAGTGGCAGGCCTAGAAAAAGAAATGGATTCAGCAGAATATTGTAATGAATATTCTGACTTACTTGACCCGACTTATAGCTTTTTTGTTCGCATATAAAGCGGATTCGAAATTCTCTTTCATTCCACCTGTACCCGGGCGAATATGAAGCGCCCGGAGACTGTCTGTCTTTAACAATGAAGAAAATAGTGTATGGTTCCATAGATCTCGAGGAAATCTAAATATGCCAAATATTCGAAATCTTCTGATTGTAGAAGTCTCTTCCACTTGGAACTGTGAGTATCTTTTATAATGATTAGAAGATCCTCGATAGTATAGATCTTTTCTTCCATGAAAAAACGAGTTATTCGGGTAGATAACTTCAATTCTGAAATAAAGAAAAAAGCCGGGTCTTTTCTTTTTCTAGAGATATAGACTATCAACCTATACCACCACGGTTTCAGGTTCAGTTTATCAAAGTTACAATAGAATAAGGCCGTTAAAGCCCATGAATTATTAATAAATTCGTCTATTTTTCTGAAAATTTCTTCTTTTTCTTTCTTGTCCAAATCTTCTATTTCTAGGAGGTAATCGCGATCGTAGATTACCACCATTATTAATAGATTAAGAGAAATTAGTTCTTCTTTTTTAATAAGTACATCAGCTACTCTTTTAGATAAGCCTAATTTGCGAAGAGGGATATATCGTGGATCCTCTTTCCCGAACACAATAAGACGGCAAATTGTTTTCTTTAGTGAAACCCACAATATACGGAAAAAACAGAAAAAAGCCAGAAAAAGAAAAATCTGGGAGATTGGGCGTATTTGTAAAATACGCCCTTGTATAACGAAAATTCTCATAGTGGTCCCTCCAATCCACTAAAAATATTTTTTATTGAAAAGAATATATTCTAACTTGAATATATAGTGATTGTCAAGTATATCATCGATGATATATCTTATTAGAATCAATTCGATTTCTTTTTTTATAACAATAATAATCTAAACTTTTTAGATAGAAATTGTCAACTATATGATCGATGATATATCTTATTAGAATCAATTCGATTTCTTTTTTTATAACAATAATAATCTAAACTTTTTAGATAGAAATTGTCAACTATATGATCGATGATATATCTTATTAGAATCAATTCGATTTCTTTTTTTATAAAAAAAAGAATCTAAACTTTTTAGATAGAAATTGTCAAGTATATGATCGATCGTATATCTTATTATAATAGATTCTTAAATAATATGGATTCGAATCTAATCGCCCTATAGAAATATTAATATACAGATTTCATATCTAGAATCTACGGAAATCTATTATTCTATTAAATTGGAATAAAAAAATAGAAAGAATACGAAAGATAGGATTCTTTCCGGGAGTGACTTGTCCGTCAGAAAAGAAAAAGAAGGGAGTTTCAATTCCATTTTGTC